GTCCCTGTAGCTTAACGCCAAAGCATAGCACTGAAGATGCTAAGATGGTTTCTCACTTCCCAAGGACAAAAGACTTAGTCCTAACCTTACCGTTGATTGTTGCTAGACATATACATGCAAGTATCCGCGCCCCAGTGTAAATGCCCTTCCCCTACTATTAATCGAGGTAAAGGAGTGGGTATCAGGCACGCCCATTATTAGCGGCAGCCCAAGACGCCTTGCTCAGCCACACCCCCACGGGCACTCAGCAGTAATTAACATTAAGCAATAAGTGAAAACTTGACTTAGTCATAGTAACCTTTAGGGTTGGTAAATCTTGTGCCAGCCACCGCGGTCATACAAGAGACCCAAATTAACTGTAACACGGCGTAAAGAGTGGTAACATACTATCACACCAACTAAGATCAAAATGCAACTGAGCTGTCATAAGCCCAAGCTGCACTTAAAATCACTCTGAAAACAATCTCAGCATCCACGATTGATAGACCCCACGAAAGCTAAGGCACAAACTGGGATTAGATACCCCACTATGCTTAGCCCTAAATCTTGGTACTTAGCCTACTAAAGTATCCGCCCGAGAACTACGAGCACAAACGCTTAAAACTCTAAGGACTTGGCGGTGCCCCAAATCCACCTAGAGGAGCCTGCTCTATAATCGATAACCCACGATGCACCTGACCGCTCCTTGCCAAAGCAGCCTACATACCGCCGTCGCCAGCTTACCTCCTCTGAGAGTACAGCAGTAAGCACAACAGCCACAACCACGCTAATAAGACAGGTCAAGGTATAGCCCATGGAGCGGGAGAAATGGGCTACACTTTCTAAACTAGAAAACTTACGGAAAGGGGTGTGAAACCTCCCCTAGAAGGCGGATTTAGTAGTAAAGCAGAATAATAAAGCCTGCTTTAAACTGGCACTGGGGCGCGTACATACCGCCCGTCACCCTCTTCACAAGCTATTAAGCCTGATAATTAACACCCTGCCAAGCCAAAGACGAGGTAAGTCGTAACAAGGTAAGTGTACCGGAAGGTGTACTTAGCATACCAAGGCGTAGCTACAAGACAAAGCATTCAGCTTACACCTGAAAGATATCTACCACCCACTAGATCGCCTTGAGCCTAAATCTAGCCCAACCACACACAATATTCCATCTAAAAAATTTACCTGAACTGCTGAAACCAAAGCATTATCAGAACTTAGTATAGGCGATAGAAAAGACTACCCTCTGGCGCAATAGAAAGCTGTACCGTAAGGGAAAGATGAAATAGTAATGAAAAACCAAGCAACAAACAGCAAAGATAAGCCCTTGTACCTTTTGCATCATGATTTAGCAAGAACAACCAAGCAAAACGAACTTAAGCTTGCCCCCCCGAAACCCAAGCGAGCTACTTACAGGCAGCTACTTTGAGCGAACCCGTCTCTGTTGCAAAAGAGTGGGATGATCTGTTAGTAGAGGTGAAAAGCCAACCGAGCTGGGTAATAGCTGGTTGCCCGTGAAATGAATCTAAGTTCTACCTTACTCCCCTCCCGCCAAATGAACTTCAACCAATCACCTCAGCGTGGAATGTTAAGAGCAATTTAAAGGAGGTACAGCCCCTTTAAAAAAGGACACAACCTCTTCTAGCGGATAAAACCCCTGCCTCCCATCCCGTAGGCTTTAAAGCAGCCACCAATAAAGAGTGCGTCAAAGCTCACCCCAAAAAAATTCAAAAACACTATGATTCCCTTACCCCTAACGGGCCAACCTATGCCTATAGGAGAATTAATGCTAAAATAAGTAACCTGGAGTCCCTCTCCTCTCAAGCGCAAACTTACATACCCCGATTATTAACAGACCAACTAATACTGCCACCCCAACGAGCCTAAATATTCCCCCCCCCCTGTTACCCCAACACCGGAGCGCCCATTAAGAAAGATTTAAATCTGTAAAAGGAACTAGGCAAACCCAGGACCCGACTGTTTACCAAAAACATAGCCTTCGGCCAGCCAAGTATTGAAGGTGATGCCTGCCCAGTGACACACGTTCAACGGCCGCGGTATCCTAACCGTGCGAAGGTAGCGCAATCAATTGTCCCATAAATCGGGACTTGTATGAACGGCTAAACGAGGCCCTGACTGTCTCTTACAGATAATCAGTGAAATTGATCTTCCTGTGCAAAAGCAGGAATAAGCACATAAGACGAGAAGACCCTGTGGAACTTTAAAATCAACGACCACCCCCCAAATAAACCCAAACCTACTAGGCCTACCACCACATAAACGCTGGTCCGTATTTTTCGGTTGGGGCGACCTTGGAGAAAAACAAATCCTCCAAAAACAAGACCACACCTCTTAACCAAGAGAGACGCCTCCACATGCTAACAGCAACCAGACCCAATACAATTGATCAATGAACCAAGCTACCCCAGGGATAACAGCGCAATCTCCTTCAAGAGCCCATATCGACAAGGAGGTTTACGACCTCGATGTTGGATCAGGACATCCTAATGGTGCAGCCGCTATTAAGGGTTCGTTTGTTCAACGATTAACAGTCCTACGTGATCTGAGTTCAGACTGGAGTAATCCAGGTCGGTTTCTATCTATGACGAACTTTCCCTAGTACGAAAGGACCGGAAAAGTGAGGCCATTACCACAGGCACGCCTCCCCCCAAGTAATGAACCCAACTAAATTACCAAAAGGGGGTTCCTCCCTTGCCCTAGATAAGGGCCAGCTAGCGTGGCAGAGTTTGGCAAATGCAAAAGGCTTAAACCCTTTATTCAGAGGTTCAAATCCTCTCCCTAGCCCCCAAACCCCAAGCATGGCCTGACCCTCCCTCACAACTTGCCTCATTATATCCCTATCCTATGCCCTCCCAATCCTGCTTGCAGTAGCCTTCCTAACCTTAGTTGAACGAAAAGTCCTAAGCTACATACAATCCCGTAAAGGTCCAAACATCGTAGGTCCCTTCGGCCTACTACAGCCAGTAGCAGACGGGGTAAAGCTTTTCATCAAAGAACCCATCCGCCCATCTACCTCTTCCCCCCTTCTCTTCACTCTCACCCCCATACTAGCCCTTCTCCTGGCAATCACAATTTGAACTCCCCTTCCCCTCCCCTTCCCTCTCGCCGACCTGAATCTGGGCATCCTCTTCCTACTAGCCATGTCCAGCTTAGCAGTATACTCAATTCTATGGTCTGGGTGGGCTTCCAACTCAAAATATGCCCTAATCGGAGCGCTGCGAGCTGTAGCACAAACTATCTCCTACGAAGTAACACTAGCTATTATCCTCCTATCTGTTATTCTACTAAGCGGTAACTACACCCTGAACACCTTAGCCACCACTCAAGAACCGCTATACTTAATCTTCTCCTCTTGGCCCCTTGCAATAATATGGTACATCTCCACACTTGCCGAGACCAACCGCGCCCCATTTGACCTCACTGAAGGAGAATCCGAACTGGTGTCCGGCTTCAATGTAGAATATGCCGCAGGACCATTTGCCCTATTTTTCTTAGCTGAATATGCTAACATCATATTAATAAATACACTAACCGTCATCCTATTCCTAAACCCCAGCTCACTCAACCCACCCTCCGAGCTATTCCCACTCGCCCTCGCCACAAAAGTACTACTTCTCTCCTCCGGCTTCCTATGAGTTCGAGCCTCATACCCCCGATTCCGCTACGACCAGCTAATGCATCTACTATGAAAAAACTTCCTCCCACTAACGCTAGCACTATGCCTCTGGCATACCAGCATGCCAATCTGCTACGCAGGTATCCCCCCCTTCCTAAGACCCAAGGAAATGTGCCCGAACATAAGGGTCACTATGATAAAGTGAACATAGAGGTATACCACCCCTCTCATTTCCTAACGCCGATCTTAGAAAAGTAGGAATTGAACCTACACAAGAGAGATCAAAACTCTCTATACTTCCTTTATATTATTTCCTAGTAGAGTAAGCTAATAAAGCTATCGGGCCCATACCCCGAAAATGATGGTTCGACCCCTTCCTCTACTAATGAACCCCCATGCAAAATTACTATCATCAATGAGTTTACTACTAGGGACCACTATCACGATTTCAAGCAACCATTGACTAATAGCCTGAACAGGACTAGAGATCAACACCCTCGCCATCATCCCCCTTATCTCAAAACCCCACCACCCCCGAGCCGTTGAAGCCACAATCAAATACTTCCTAGTACAAGCAGCTGCCTCAGCATTAATCCTCTTCTCAGGCCTAATAAATGCATGATTTACAGGACAATGAGATATTACTCAACTAAACCACCCAACATCTTGCCTCCTACTAACAATGGCAATCGCAATAAAACTTGGACTAGTACCTTTCCACTTCTGATTCCCAGAAGTACTCCAAGGTTCAACCCTGACCACAGCCCTACTCCTATCCACACTAATAAAACTCCCCCCAATTTCCATCCTCCTCCTAACATCACACTCCCTAAATCCAACACTACTTACCACCATAGCCATCGCCTCAGCTGCCCTAGGGGGATGGATGGGATTAAACCAAACACAACTACGAAAAATCCTAGCTTTCTCATCCATCTCCCACCTTGGTTGAATAGCCGTCATCGTAGCCTACAACCCAAAACTCACATTACTAACCTTCTACCTATACTCCCTAATCACCGCCACCGTATTCCTTGCCCTAACCAAAACCAAAGCCCTAAAACTATCCACAATAATAACATCATGAACAAAAATTCCCACCTTAAACGCCACCTTTATCCTAACACTATTATCCCTAGCAGGACTCCCCCCATTAACAGGCTTCCTGCCCAAATGACTTATCATCCAAGAACTCACTAAACAAGAACTAACCCCGGCAGCAACAATCATCACCATGCTCTCCCTACTAAGCCTATTCTTCTACCTCCGTCTCACATATTACTCTACAGTCACACTCCCACCAAACTCAACAAACCACATGAAACAGTGGCATATTAACAAACCCACAAGCACCGCGATCGCCATTCTAACCTCTATGTCCATTCTACTGTTACCATTATCCCCCATAATCCTGACAACCATCTAGAAACTTAGGATAACTATTCAAACCGAAGGCCTTCAAAGCCTTAAACAAGAGTTAAACCCTCTTAGTTTCTGCTAAGACCCGCAAGACATTAACCTGCATCCCCTGAATGCAACTCAGATGCTTTAATTAAGCTAGGGCCTTCGACCCATCCCTAGACAGGTGGGCCTCGATCCCACAAAGTTCTAGTTAACAGCTAGATGCCCTAGCCTAACAGGCTTCCGTCTAAAACAGGCCCTGGCACACCTTTAATGTACATCAATGAGCTTGCAACTCAACATGAATTTCACCACAGAGCCGGCAAGAAGAGGAATCAAACCTCTGTAAAAAGGACTACAGCCTAACGCCTACAACACTCAGCCATCTTACCTACAACCTTACCTGTGACCTTCATTACCCGATGACTATTCTCAACCAATCACAAAGATATCGGCACCCTATACCTTATCTTCGGGGCATGAGCCGGTATAATTGGAACCGCCCTAAGCTTACTTATTCGAGCTGAACTTGGCCAACCAGGAACACTCCTAGGAGACGACCAAATTTACAACGTAATCGTCACCGCCCACGCCTTCGTAATAATCTTCTTCATAGTAATACCAATCATAATCGGGGGATTCGGAAACTGACTAGTCCCGCTCATAATTGGCGCCCCAGACATAGCATTCCCGCGTATAAATAACATAAGCTTCTGGCTTCTCCCCCCATCATTTATACTCCTACTAGCCTCATCCACAGTTGAAGCAGGAGCCGGCACAGGTTGAACCGTATATCCGCCACTAGCCGGCAACCTAGCCCATGCCGGTGCCTCAGTCGACCTAGCTATCTTCTCCCTGCACCTAGCAGGTGTATCCTCCATCCTAGGGGCGATTAACTTTATCACAACTGCCATCAATATAAAACCCCCAGCCCTATCACAATATCAAACCCCCCTATTTGTGTGATCCGTCCTAATCACTGCCGTCTTACTCCTACTCTCATTGCCAGTCCTCGCTGCAGGCATCACAATACTACTTACTGATCGAAACCTAAACACCACTTTCTTTGACCCTGCCGGAGGCGGAGACCCAGTCCTTTATCAGCACCTATTCTGATTCTTCGGTCACCCTGAGGTCTACATCCTTATTCTCCCCGGATTTGGAATTATCTCCCATGTAGTGACCTACTATGCTGGCAAAAAGGAACCATTTGGTTATATGGGTATAGTATGAGCCATACTCTCCATTGGGTTCCTAGGGTTCATTGTATGGGCCCACCACATATTCACAGTAGGAATGGACGTGGGCACCCGAGCATATTTTACATCCGCCACTATAATCATCGCCATCCCAACCGGCATTAAAGTCTTTAGCTGACTGGCAACACTACACGGCGGAACCATCAAATGAGACCCACCAATACTATGAGCCCTAGGCTTCATCTTCCTGTTTACTATCGGAGGACTAACAGGGATTGTCTTAGCAAACTCCTCACTAGACATTGCCCTACATGACACATACTACGTAGTTGCTCACTTCCACTACGTTCTATCCATAGGCGCAGTCTTCGCCATCCTGGCAGGCTTCACCCACTGATTCCCCCTATTCACAGGGTACACACTACACCCCACATGGGCCAAAGCCCACTTCGGGGTAATGTTTACGGGCGTAAATCTAACCTTCTTCCCACAACACTTCCTAGGCCTAGCCGGCATACCCCGACGGTACTCCGACTACCCAGACGCCTACACCCTATGAAACACCATATCCTCCATTGGCTCACTTATCTCAATAACCGCAGTAATCATATTAATATTCATAATCTGAGAAGCCTTCGCATCAAAACGAAAAGTCCTACAGCCCGAACTAACAACCACTAATGTCGAATGAATCCACGGCTGCCCTCCTCCATACCACACCTTTGAAGAACCAGCCTTTGTCCAAGTACAAGAAAGGAAGGAATCGAACCCTCATATGCTGGTTTCAAGCCAACCGCATCAAACCACTCATGCTTCTTTCTTATGGAGTGTTAGTAAACCTATTACATGGCCTTGTCAAGACTAAATCATGGGTGAAACCCCCATACACTCCTCATGGCCAACCGCTCCCAACTCGGATTCCAAGATGCCTCCTCCCCAATTATAGAAGAACTTGTAGAATTCCACGACCACGCCCTAATAGTTGCACTAGCCATCTGCAGCCTAGTCCTATACCTCCTCGCACTAATACTGATAGAAAAACTATCCTCAAGTACCGTTGACGCACAAGAAGTAGAACTAATCTGAACTATCCTGCCAGCGATTGTCCTCATCCTACTCGCCCTCCCATCATTACAAATCCTATACATAATGGATGAAATCGACGAACCCGATCTAACACTAAAAGCAATCGGACACCAATGATACTGAACCTACGAATACACAGACTTCAAAGATCTCACATTTGACTCCTACATAATCCCTACAACAGAACTGCCACAAGGACACTTCCGACTATTAGAAGTCGACCATCGAGTCGTTGTTCCCATAGAATCTCCCATCCGTATTATCATCACAGCCAGTGACGTCCTCCACTCATGAGCAATCCCCACCCTAGGAGTGAAAACAGACGCAATCCCAGGCCGACTAAACCAAACATCCTTCATCACAACTCGACCAGGGATTTTCTACGGCCAATGCTCAGAAATCTGTGGTGCCAACCACAGCTACATGCCAATCGTAGTAGAATCCACACCCCTTCCCCACTTTGAGAGCTGATCTTCCTTACTATCATCTTAATCATTAAGAAGCTATGCAACAGCACTAGCCTTTTAAGCTAGAGAAAGAGGACCTCACTGCCCTCCTTAATGATATGCCCCAACTCAACCCAAACCCATGATTCCTTATCCTACTCATATCATGAACAATCTTTTCATTAATTGTCCAACCCAAACTACTATCATTCACTTCTACCAACCCTCCCTCCACCAAACCCGAAACAATCCCCCCAACTAACCCCTGAGCCTGACCATGAACCTAAGCTTCTTCGACCAATTTACAAGCCCATGCCTTCTAGGAATCCCTCTAATCCTACTTGCAATACTATTCCCCACTCTACTACTCCCCTCACCAAATAACCGATGACTGACAAACCGCCTTTCAACCCTCCAACTATGACTCTCCCACCTAATCACAAAACAACTAGTAATACCACTAAACAAAACAGGCCACAAGTGGGCCCTGATCCTTGCATCACTAATAATATTCCTCCTCACAATCAACCTACTTGGTCTACTGCCATACACCTTCACCCCAACCACGCAACTATCAATAAACATAGCACTGGCCTTTCCACTCTGACTTGCTACTCTACTCATAGGCTTACGAAACCAGCCCTCAATGTCCCTCGGACACTTACTCCCCGAGGGAACTCCAACATTACTTATCCCTGCCCTAATCATAATTGAAACAACCAGCCTACTCATCCGCCCACTAGCACTAGGCGTCCGCCTAACAGCAAACCTTACAGCAGGTCACCTACTCATTCAACTCATCTCCACAGCTACTACCGCCCTACTTCCCATCCTACCCGCAGTCTCCATTCTAACCGCATCAATCCTACTCCTACTAACCATTCTAGAAGTAGCCGTAGCTATAATCCAGGCCTATGTCTTTGCCCTCCTGCTAAGCCTATACTTACAAGAAAACATCTAATGGCCCACCAAGCACACTCCTACCACATAGTAGATCCAAGCCCCTGACCCATCTTTGGGGCAGCCGCTGCCCTATTAACAGCCTCTGGATTAGCCATATGATTTCACCACAACTCCATACAACTCTTAACACTCGGCCTACTCTCCATAATCTTAGTTATACTACAATGATGACGAGACATCGTACGAGAAAGCACGTTTCAAGGCCACCACACACCTACAGTCCAAAAAGGCCTTCGATACGGAATAATCCTCTTTATCACATCCGAAGCATTCTTCTTCCTAGGCTTCTTCTGGGCATCCTTCCACTCCAGCCTAGTACCGACCCCAGAACTAGGCGGACAATGACCCCCTACAGGCATCAAACCCCTCAACCCCCTCGAAGTCCCCCTCCTAAACACAGCCATCCTCCTAGCCTCAGGAGTTACCGTCACATGAGCACACCACAGCATCACAGAAAGCAACCGAAAACAAGCAATCCACGCCCTAACACTTACAATCCTGCTAGGATTTTATTTTACCGCCCTCCAAGCAATAGAGTACTACGAAGCACCATTCTCAATCGCTGACGGAGTATACGGCTCAACCTTTTTCGTTGCAACCGGATTCCATGGACTCCACGTAATCATTGGATCCTCCTTCCTATCAATCTGCCTCCTACGACTAATTAAATTCCACTTCACATCCAACCACCATTTCGGATTCGAAGCAGCCGCCTGATACTGACACTTCGTAGATATTATCTGATTATTCCTCTACATAACCATCTATTGATGAGGATCCTGCTCTTCTAGTATACTAATTACAATTGACTTCCAATCTCTAAAATCTGGTAAAACCCCAGAGAAGAGCAATTAACATAATCACATTCATATTAGCACTATCTCTCACACTGTGTATGATCCTAATAACACTAAACTTCTGACTGGCCCAAACTAACCCAGACTCTGAAAAGCTATCCCCCTGCGAATGCGGCTTCGACCCCCTTGGCTCTGCTCGCCTCCCATTTTCCATCCGCTTTTTCCTCAGTAGCAATCCTATTCCTACTCTTCGATCTAGAAATCGCACTCCTACTCCCCCTCCCATGAGCCATCCAACTCCAATCCCCCATCACTACCCTAACCTGAACCTCTACCATCATCTTCCTACTCACCCTAGGGCTTATCTACGAATGAACACAAGGAGGCCTAGAATGAGCAGAATAAGCAGAAAGTTAGTCTAACCAAGACAGTTGATTTCGACTCAACAGACCATAGTCAAACCCTATGACTTTCTCCATGTCACTCTCACACCTAAGCTTCTACTCAGCCTTCGCCTTAAGCAGCCTAGGCCTAGCATTCCACCGCACGCATTTAATCTCCGCCCTTCTATGCCTGGAAAGCATGATACTATCCATGTACATAGCCCTATCAATCTGGCCCATCGAAAACCAATCAACATCACCCGCCCTAATACCCATACTCATACTTACATTCTCAGCCTGCGAAGCCGGTACAGGTCTAGCAATACTAGTAGCCTCCACCCGAACCCACGGCTCAGACCACCTTCACACTCTAAATCTACTACAATGCTAAAAATTATCCTCCCAACAATCATACTCCTCCCCACAGCCCTTCTATCCCCACAAAAATTTCTATGAACCAATACCACTACTTACAGCCTACTAATTGCCACCCTCAGCCTACAATGACTATCCCCCACATATTACCCACTTAAAAGTACAACCCAATGAACAGGCATGGATCAAATCTCCTCCCCCCTACTAGTCCTAACATGCTGACTACTGCCCCTCATAATTCTAGCAAGCCAAAACCACCTCCACCATGAACCCCCCCTACGAAAACGAATCTTCATCACAACGCTAGTGATAGTCCAACCATTCATCATCATAGCCTTCTCAACCACTGAACTAATACTATTCTACATCTCATTCGAAGCTACCCTCATCCCCACCCTTGTGCTTATCACACGATGGGGGAACCAGCCAGAACGTCTAAGTGCAGGCACCTACCTACTATTTTATACCTTAATCAGCTCACTGCCGCTCCTAATCACAATCCTATTCTTACACACCCAAACTGGTGCCCTACACCTCACAGTATTAAAACTCACCCAACCAACCCCTACAGCCTCATGAACCAACTTCCTATCAAGCCTAGCCCTACTAATAGCGTTTATAGTAAAAGCCCCCCTCTACGGCCTCCACTTATGACTACCCAAAGCACACGTAGAGGCTCCAATCGCAGGCTCAATATTACTCGCTGCCTTACTTCTAAAATTAGGCGGATATGGCATCATACGAATCACCCTCTTAACAGGTCCTCTTTCAACCCACCTATACTACCCATTCATTACCCTAGCCCTATGAGGCGCACTAATAACTAGTTCCATCTGCCTTCGCCAAACCGACCTAAAGTCCCTCATCGCCTACTCATCCGTAAGCCACATAGGCCTGGCCATTGCTGCAAGCCTAATCCAAACACACTGATCCTTCTCAGGAGCAATAATCCTCATAATCTCTCACGGTCTAACCTCCTCCATACTATTCTGCCTCGCCAATACAAACTATGAACGCACACATAGCCGAATCCTATTACTCACCCGTGGCCTCCAACCTCTCCTGCCACTCATAGCCACCTGATGACTCCTAGCCAACCTCACAAACATAGCCCTACCACCCACCACAAACCTAATAGCAGAACTAACTATCATAATCGCACTATTCAACTGGTCGCCACCTACAATTGTCCTAACCGGAATCGCAACCCTTCTAACCGCCTCATACACCCTATTTATACTACTAATAACCCAACGAGGAGCTATACCAAGCCACATTACATCCATCCAAAACTCAAGCACACGAGAACATCTCCTAATAACCCTCCACGTTATCCCCGCTCTACTACTAATTCTCAAACCAGAAATCATCTCTGGACTCCCCTCATGCAAGTATAGTTTCAATCCAAACATTAGTCCGTGACTCTAAAAATAGAAGTTAAAACCTTCTTACCTGCCGAGGGGAAGTTTAACCAGCAAGAACTGCTAACTCTTGCATCTGAGCTTAAAACCTCAGCCCCCTTACTTTTAAAGGATAATAGCTAATCCACTGGTCTTAGGAACCACCCATCTTGGTGCAAATCCAAGTAAAAGTAATGGAAACAGCACTTCTCCTCAACACCTCTATGCTACTCGCACTAACAATCATCCTAACCCCCATCCTACTCCCCCTACTCTCAAAAACCCTACAAAATTCCCCAACCACTATCTTACTCACCATCAAAATCGCCTTCCTAACCAGCCTACTACCAATAACACTCTTCCTATGTTCGGGCACAGAGAGTATTACCTCCAACTGAGAGTGAAAATTCATCACAAACTTTAAAATCCCCCTCAGCTTCAAGATTGACCAGTACTCCATACTATTTTTCCCCATCGCATTATTCGTAACATGATCCATCCTCCAATTCACAGCATGGTACATAAGCTCAGAGCCCTACCTCATAAAATTCTACTCCCACCTTCTAATATTCTTAGCCGCCATGCTAACCCTAACCATCGCTAACAACCTATTCCTATTATTCATTGGCTGAGAGGGAGTGGGAATCATATCTTTCCTCCTAATTGGCTGATGACAAGGTCGAGCAGACGCTAACACAGCCGCACTCCAAGCCGTACTCTACAACCGAATTGGAGACATTGGACTTATCCTGAGCATAGCCTGACTTGCCTCCTCCATAAACACCTGAGAGATCCAACAAACCTTTACCAACATCCAAACTCCAACCCTACCCCTCCTAGGTCTCATCCTTGCCGCCACAGGAAAATCAGCCCAATTCGGCCTTCACCCCTGACTACCAGCAGCCATAGAAGGCCCCACCCCGGTCTCTGCCCTACTCCACTCAAGCACCATAGTAGTCGCCGGCATCTTCCTTCTTATCCGCACACACCCAATACTCTCCACCAACCAAACTGCTCTCACCCTATGCCTATGCCTAGGAGCCCTATCCACACTCTTCGCTGCAACATGCGCCCTCACGCAAAACGATATCAAAAAAATTATTGCTTTCTCTACATCCAGCCAACTAGGCTTAATAATAGTGACAATCGGCCTAAACCTGCCACAACTAGCCTTCTTCCACATCTCAACCCACGCTTTCTTCAAAGCCATACTATTCCTATGTTCAGGGTCCATCATCCATAGCCTCAATGGAGAACAGGACATCCGAAAGATAGGGGGCCTACAAAAAACGCTCCCAACTACCACCTCCTGCCTGACCATCGGCAACCTAGCACTAATAGGAACCCCATTCTTAGCCGGATTCTACTCAAAAGACCTCATCATCGAAAACCTAAACACCTCTTACCTAAACACCTGAGCGCTCCTCCTAACACTTCTAGCCACCTCATTCACCGCCACTTACAGCCTACGCATAACCCTCTTAGTCCAAACAGGATTCCCCCGCATACTTCCATCCCCCTCAATAAACGAAAACAACCCAGCAGTTATCAATCCCTTCACCCGCCTTGCCCTAGGCAGCATCGCAGCCGGCCTCCTCATTACATCCTACATTACCCCCACAAAAACTCCCCCCATAACCATACCCACAGCCACAAAAACCGCAGCCATCACCCTCACAGTCCTAGGCCTCATCCTAGCCCTAGAACTCTCAAGCATAGCCCACACCCTAACCCAGCCAAAACCGAACCCCTCCCTAAACTTCTCAAGCACACTGGGCTACTTCAACACCCTAACACATCGACTCAGCTCCACAAGCCTACTAAACAGCGGACAAAGCATTGCTTCCCACCTAATCGACCTATCCTGGTACAAAAAAATAGGCCCTGAAGGACTCGCCAGCCTACAGCGCATAGCAGCCAAAACCTCAACCCCCCTACACACCGGACTTATCAAAACCTACTTAGGATCCTTCGCCCTATCCATCCTAATTATCCTATCAACATATAGACCCAAAATTAATGGCCCCAAACCTCCGAAAATCCCACCCCCTACTAAAGATAATCAACAACTCCCTCATTGATCTACCCACCCCACCAAACATCTCCGCCTGGTGGAACTTCGGATCCCTCCTAGGTATCTGCCTCACAGCACAAATCCTAACTGGCCTACTTCTAGCCATACACTACACTGCCGACACAACACTAGCCTTCTCATCCGTCGCCCACACATGCCGCAACGTACAGTACGGATGACTAATCCGCAACCTACATGCAAACGGTGCCTCATTCTTCTTCATCTGCATCTACCTCCACATCGGCCGTGGACTCTACTACGGCTCCTACCTATACAAGGAAACCTGAAACACAGGAGTCATCCTCCTCCTTACCCTAATAGCAACCGCCTTCGTAGGATATGTTCTACCATGAGGGCAGATATCCTTCTGAGGGGCCACAGTCATCACCAACCTATTCTCAGCCATCCCCTACATCGGCCAAACCCTAGTAGAATGGGCCTGGGGCGGATTCTCCGTGGACAACCCCACACTCACACGATTCTTCGCCCTCCACTTCCTCCTCCCATTTATAATCGCAGGGCTCACTATAATTCACCTCACCTTCCTACACGAATCAGGATCAAACAACCCCCTAGGCATCGCATCAAACTGTGATAAAATCCCATTCCACCCCTACTTCTCCACAAAGGATCTCCTAGGCTTCGCACTCATACTACTTCCACTCATAACCCTGGCCCTATTCCCCCCCAACCTCCTAGGGGACCCAGAAAACTTCACCCCAGCAAACCCCCTAGTAACCCCTCCCCATATTAAACCAGAATGATACTTCCTATTCGCCTACGCTATCCTCCGATCCATCCCCAATAAACTAGGGGGAGTACTAGCCCTCGCTGCATCCGTATTAATCCTCTTCTTAATCCCCCTCCTCCATAAATCTAAACAGCGCACCCTAACCTTCCGCCCACTCTCACAGGCCCTATTCTGAGCCCTCGCCGCCAACCTCCTCATCCTAACGTGAGTAGGAAGCCAACCAGTAGAGCATCCCTTCATTATCATCGGCCAATTAGCCTCCATCACCTACTTCACAATCCTCTTAATTCTATTCCCCGCCACCGGAGCTCTAGAGAACAAAATACTAAACTTCTAAAGCACTCTAATAGTTTACTAAAAACATTGGTCTTGTAAACCAAAGAATGAAGACTATACCTCTTCTTAGAGTTCAAACACCCACTCAGAAAGGGAGAGCTCAAATCTCCACCTCCAACTCCCAAAGCTGGTATCCTTACATTAAACTACTTTCTGACCCCACCCTCAACCTAACTGCCCGAATAGCCCCACGAGATAACCCCCGCACTAACTCCAGCACAACAAACAGAGTCAACAGCAACCCCCAACCCCCCACCAAAAACATCCCCACCCCACATGAGTACAGTATAGCCACCCCCCCAAAATCTAATCGAACAGAGAACACACCCCCCGCATCAACAGTAGCTACATCGAGCTTTCAGCACTCCACGAACCCCCCAGCAACCACTCCAACACTAAGCAGCACAATCAACCCCACCCCATACCCAACAACACGCCAATCTCCCCAACCCTCTGGGAAGGGATCAGCCTCCAAAGCTACAGAGTACACAAAGACCACCAGTATCCCGCCTAGATACACCAAAAACAGCACCAACGAAATAAAGGACGCCCCCAAGCTTAGCAATCACCCACACCCCACCACCGAAGCCAGCACCAACCCCACAACCCCATAATAGGGGGACGGGTTTGAAGCAACTGCCAAACCCCCTAAAACAAAGCACACCCCTAAAAAGACTACAAAGTAAGCCATAACAGTTCCTGCTTGGCCTCGCTCCAAGATCTATGGCTTGAAAAACCACCGCTGACATATCATTCAACTACAGGAACCCCCCCCTTCCCCCCCATACAACTTAAGTCTGCTAAGGCAGCTATATGTATGGCCATGCATTGGTCTATATGCCCCATTGCATTGGGTGATGTTAAGTGGTACATTTACTCTTATGTACTAGGCCCATAAGATGGTTGATATAATATTTATTCTTAATCGTCCATTCTAGATTTCCAGAGGATTAATTCTGTTATGGGTTTAGGATTTGCTCCATAAACTGTACTAGAACCATAGAGAAGGTGGGCTGTACATAGTAATTGGAGGGAGGGTATGACTGTGCTTGAGTAAGTTAAGTCAATGGTGGCAGGTCACGGTAGTGCGACTATCTCTTAGCGGGCCGGTACCTGAAGTGCCAGGTTATTTATTGATTGGCCATCTCACGTGAAATCAGCAACCCGGTGTACGTAAGATCCTATGCTACTAGCTTCAGGACCATTCTTTCCCCCTACACCCTAGCCCAACTTGCGCTTTTGCGCCTCTGGTTCCTCGGTCAGGGCCATGGCTCGGTTTACTTAGCACTCGGTCCTCTTCACAGAGTCATTTGGTTGATGCTTGTCTGCTTCTCACCCGTGATCGCGACATCTGGATTGCCTGGGGCGCCTCTAGTAATTTTTCTCTTCTAAACTTCTTCAGGCTGCCCTCCGGTGCACCGCGGCGCTGCCATCGAAGACGTGAGCATACAGACGCGTCATCGGGCTCTTATTAGCGTTCAGGTATCACTGGATGAGACGGTTGGAGTATTTGGGGAATCATTTTTACACTGTGCACTTTGTTTTCCATTTGGTTGTTGGTGTGTCCACTAACCCTCTAATATGGTGTTATTTAGTGAATGCTTGCTAGACATAATTTTCCTTATACTTTCCTTATTTACACTTCCTCTAATTTCCTTTAATCTCTTAAACAAGACTAGGCACTTTTCAACTAACAATTTAACGAACCTTATCAAAAATTTTTGACAACTCTTATTCTTATATGTTACATTACCTTTAACCACTGGAGTTCCATTATAAAATATAACCTAAACTAACACAAATTTTTCGGTGTGTTATTATATATTTGCACATATTTTTTACCGTCCACACCGCTGGAGTTGCATTAAAAAAAATAAGCACTATTACGTTTTAGCGTAACTAAATTTTACAGCACACAAACAAACATCCCTTCATTATCATCGGCCAATTAGCCTCCATCACCTACTTCACAATCCTCTTAATTCTATTCCCCGCCACCGGAGCTCTAGAGAACAAAATACTAAACTTCTAAAGCACTCTAATAGTTTACTAAAAACATTGGTCTTGTAAACCAAAGAATGAAGACTATACCTCTTCTTAGAGTTCAAACACCCACTCAGAAAGGGAGAGCTCAAATCTCCACCTCCAACTCCCAAAGCTGGTATCCTTACATTAAACTACTTTCTGACCCCACCCTCAACCTAACTGCCCGAATAGCCCCACGAGATAACCCCCGCACTAACTCCAGCACAACAAACAGAGTCAACAGCAACCCCCAACCCCCCACCAAAAACATCCCCACCCCACATGAGTACAGTATAGCCACCCCCCCAAAATCTAATCGAACAGAGAACACACCCCCCGCATCAACAGTAGCTACATCGAGCTTTCAGCACTCCACGAACCCCCCAGCAACCACTCCAACACTAAGCAGCACAATCAACCCCACCCCATACCCAACAACACGCCAATCTCCCCAACCCTCTGGGAAGGGATCAGCCGCCAAAGCTACAGAGTACACAAAGACCACCAGTATCCCGCCTAGATACACCAAAAACAGCACCAACGAAATAAAGGACGCCCCCAAGCTTAGCAATCACCCACACCCCACCACCGAAGCCAGCACCAACCCCACAACCCCATAATAGGGGGACGGGTTTGAAGCAACTGCCAAACCCCCTAAAACAAAGCACACCCCTAAAAAGACTACAAAGTAAGCCATAACAGTTCCTGCTTGGCCTCGCTCCAAGATCTATGGCTTGAAAAACCACCGCTGACATATCATTCAACTACAGGAACCCCCCCCTTCCCCCCCATACAACTTAAGTCTGCTAAGGCAGCTATATGTATGGCCATGCATTGGTCTATATGCCCCATTGCTTAACGCTATGTTGAGGTATACATTTTAATGAATGGTGTTAAATCATGGATTGTACTTATGGATAAGAATCTGATTATCCATTGTTTTGTTTCAGAGGATTAATTCTGTTATGGGTTTAGGATTTGCTCCATAAACTGTACTAGAACCATAGAGAAGGTGGGCTGTACATAGTAATTGGAGGGAGGGTATGACTGTGCTTGAGTAAGTTAAGTCAATGGTGGCAGGTCACGGTAGTGCGACTATCTCTTAGCGGGCCGGTATCTGAAGTGCCAGGTTATTTATTGATTGGCCATCTCACGTGAAATCAGCAACCCGGTGTACGTAAGATCCTATGCTACTAGCTTCAGGACCATTCTTTCCCCCTACACCCTAGCCCAACTTGCGCTTTTGCGCCTCTGGTTCCTCGGTCAGGGCCATGGCTCGGTTTACTTAGCACTCGGTCCTCTTCACAGAGTCATTTGGTTGATGCTTGTCTGCTTCTCACCCGTGATCGCGACATCTGGATTGCCTGGGGCGCCTCTAGTAATTTTTCTCTTCTAAACTTCTTCAGGCTGCCCTCCGGTGCACCGCGGCGCTGCCATCGAAGACGTGAGCATACAGACGCGTCATCGGGCTCTTATTAGCGTTCAGGTATCACTGGATGAGACGGTTGGAGTATTTGGGGAATCATTTTTACACTGTGCACTTTGTTTTCCATTTGGTTGTTGGTGTGTCCACTAACCCTCTAATATGGTGTTATTTAGTGAATGCTTGCTAGACATAATTTTCCTTATACTTTCCTTATTTACACTTCCTCTAATTTCCTTTAATCTCTTAAACAAGACTAGGCACTTTTCAACTAACAATTTAACGAACCTTATCAAAAATTTTTGACAACTCTTATTCTTATATGTTACATTACCTTTAACCACTGGAGTTCCATTATAAAATATAACCTAAACTAACACAAATTTTTCGGTGTGTTATTATATATTTGCACATATTTTTTACCGTCCACACCGCTGGAGTTGCATTAAAAAAAATAAGCACTATTACGTTTTAGCGTAACTAAATTTTACAGCACACAAGCCACCTCCCGCACCAAAATTCCAAACAAACAAACACAAACAACAAACAAACAAAGCGAGCAATAAACAAACAAAACAAACAACAACAAATAACAACAAATAACAAACAAACAAAGCGAGCAATAAACAAACAAAACAAACAACAACAAATAACAACAAATAACAACAAATAACAAACAAACAAAGCGAGCAATAAACAACCAAAACAAACAACAACAAACAACAACAAATAACAACAAATAACAACAAATAACAACCAATCAAAGCGAGCAATAAACAAACAAAACAAACAACAACAAACAACAACAAATAACAACAAATAACAACAAATAACAAACAAACAAAGCGAGCAATAAACAAACAAAACAAACAACAACAAACAACAACAAATAACAACAAATAACAACAAATAACAAACAAACAAAGCGAGCAATAAG